TTAATAATACTCAAGAGCATATAATAATACTAAAATTCTAAATACAAATCCCTGAATTACTGAAACACCAAACTCTAAAATTAACAAAATTCTTTGCAATAAAATTGATCTAGAAAATCCCATAAATCTTATTAAACTAATTCTAGCTAATAATCTAATAATTAAATGACCAGCCATTATATTAGCAGCCAATCGAATGGATAAAGTAAAAGGACGCATTAAATGTCTAATTCTTTCAATAATAACTATTAAAGGAGATAAATAAATGGGTCTTCCTTCAGGAACTAAATGAGCTGCTCTATGCTTAAAATTCTTTACTCATCCTATCAAAAAGAAAGAAAACCAAAATACTAACCCTAATCCTATAGTAATTATAGGATGAGCAGTTCTAGTAAAAACAAATGGGAATAATCCTAAAAGATTTCTAATAATAAGATATATAAAAGTTACAGTACAGACAAACACAATAGCTAACTTTCTTGAACCAGCTACTTCAGTAAATATCTTATCAATTTGAGAAGAAAAATTAATAAATACTCTCTGAGCTCCACCTCGAATATAATAATATTTTAATGGAAACAATGATATTACTAACCCAACAATAATTCAGTTTAATGAAATTCCAAAATAAGAAGAAGGATCAAAGACAGAAAATAAGTTTATCAAAATCATATATCTGTTTTATTCCTAATCTTACGCCCACTATCCTTAACAATAAAAATTTCCATTTTTTCTCTGTAAATCACACATGCTCTTACTACAACCAACCTAATTATAATTCTTGAAAATACTCAATTTAAAGGTATCAATTGAGGAATTTTCCTTTCTTTAATTTGACAAACTAATATTTTTATTAAACTAATTTCTCCATAATTAATTTAAGAGACTAACACCTTAAATCGGCCACTTATTCTTAAACTCAACTTTGTAAAAAATTTAACCGAGGAATAACAGAAATTATAATAGGTATAAATCTGTGATTTGCTCCACAAATTTCAGAACATTGTCCCACAAATACTCCTACCCGGTTAAATACAAATGATAATTGATTTAACCGCCCAGGAATAGCATCTACCTTAACACCTAAAGAAGGAATAGTTCAAGAATGAATTACATCTATTCTTGATACAATTATTCGAATATCAGTATTATAAGGTACTACTAATCTATTATCTACATTTAATAAACGAAATAAATTTTCTTGACCCGAAGATATATATCTATCAAACCTAGAAAATCCTAAATCTCTATATTCATAAGATCAATATCACTGATGACCCAAAACCTTAATTGTTATCTCAGGATACTCATATTCTTCCATTAAGTAAAGTAAACGAATTGAAGGAAAAGCAATTAGTAACAAAAATACAGCAGGAAGAACAGTTCAAATTCTTTCTATTTCCTGCCCCTCAAACAATCCTAAATTATAAAATTTATTTACACAAGATCTTATTAATACATATCCTACTAAAATTATAATTATAATTATAATTATTATTGTATGATCATGGAAAAAAATTAACTGTTCTATAACAGCTGATGATCTATTTTGAAAATATAATGATCCTCATGTTGGCAAAAATTACTTAGTTAATATATTTAATTGACAAAAAGTATGATCTAAAGGAGGAACATTATTAATTCATTCCAATGAAGAACTTACATAATAAATTCTTTGATTAGACATCTTAACAATTAATCCCTCTCAAATTAATATAATAAAAAATAATACTCCTAATAACGATAAAAAAGATCCTAAAGATGATACTATATTTCAAAATACATAAGCATCAGGATAATCAGAATATCGTCGAGGTATACCATTTAATCCTAAAAAATGTTGAGGAAAGAAAGTCATATTTACCCCTACAAACATTACATAAAATTGTAACTTAGTCTTCTTTCCATTCATTACCATTCCAAAAAATAAAGGAAATCAATATGTAATTCCAGCTAAAATTGCAAATACAGCTCCTATTCTTAATACATAATGGAAATGAGCTACAACGTAATAAGTATCATGAAGAACAATGTCTAAAGAAGAATTAGATAAAACTACACCAGTAATTCCCCCTATAGTAAAAAGAAAAATAAACCCAATACATCACATTAAAGGTGTCTCAAACTTAAAATAAGAACCGTGCAATGTTGCTATTCATCTAAATACCTTAATCCCAGTAGGCACAGCAATAATTATAGTAGCTGCAGTAAAATAAGCCCGGGTATCAACATCTATTCCTACAGAAAATATATGATGAGCTCACACAACAAAACCTATCCCACCAATTCCTACTATAGCATAAATTATTCCTAAATTACCAAAAGGCTCCCGTTTACCAACAGAAGATCTAATAATATGAGATACAATCCCAAATCCTGGTAAAATTAAAATATAAACTTCGGGATGGCCAAAAAATCAAAATAAATGCTGAAATAAAATAGGATCCCCACCCCCTGAAGGATCAAAAAAAGAAGTATTAAAGTTTCGATCAGTTAATAATATTGTAATAGCTCCTGCTAAAACAGGTAAAGATAATAATAAAAGAACAGCCGTAATTAAAACAGACCAGACAAATAAAGGTACCTTTTCTATTGTTATTCCATAAAATCGCATATTAATAATTGTTGAAATAAAATTAATTGCTCCTATAATTGAAGAAGCCCCAGCCAAATGAAGTGAAAAAATTGCAAAATCCACAGATCTCCCAGCATGACCTTCTAATCCAGCCAATGGGGGATACACTGTTCATCCTGCTCCTACCCCTATTTCTACTATTGAAGAAACAATTAAAAGAAATAATGAAGGGGGTAATAACCAAAACCTTAAATTATTTATTCGTGGAAATGCTATATCAGGAGCTCCTAATATTAAAGGAACTAACCAGTTCCCAAACCCCCCAATCAAGATTGGTATAACTATAAAAAAAATTATTACAAATGCATGAGCTGTAACAATTACATTATATAATTGATCATCACCCATAAATCTCCCAGGCTGTCCTAATTCAATTCGAATCAATACTCTTATTGCTGTCCCTACTATAGCAGCTCAAGCTCCAAAAATCAAATATAAAGTTCCAATATCCTTATGATTAGTTGAATATAATCATCGCAGTAACTTAGTTTATTAAAACCTTAAATTGCAAGTTTAAAATTCTTCTTAAGAAATCATTAGATGGTGAGCTGTAAACTCATATTTGAAATTAGCTCATTTAGCCTTGAAAACTAACAGAATTTATATCCTAATATTCTATAATATAAATCATAATCTTACCCCTACATTAAGACCTATTATATATAATAAATCTAATCTTATAATATTTTTATTTATATTAATAGGGTTTCACCCATTTATTCTTACTCTTCCCATAATTACTCTATAAGAAATCCGTAAATAAACATAAAATATTAAAACAGATATCAATACTATTAAAATTAATAATCTAAAATCTATAATTATTAAATTGTAAAATAATCATCACTTTAAATAGAATCCCAATATTGGAGGTATTCCTCCTAATCTTAATATCCCTAAAACAAATCTTCATTTAGATCTCATCTTTCCTAACATACCAACCTCTAAAATTTTATCCTTTATAAGAGTTCAAATAATTCCTGTAATCATTGCTCTATATATTGCTAAATAAATTATTCATAAATTTTCTTGTAAAAAGTTTCCTATTAAAATCCATCCAATATGATGAACGGAAGAAAACGCTATTAACCGTTTTACTCTTTTCTGATTTAAAGAACCCAAAGCTCCCATCACTAATCTTCTAATAATAATAAATCAAAGAAATATTCTTACTAAAAAAGAAATTATTAAAAGTGGTAAAACCTTCTGAACTGTTATTAAAAGTAAACATCTTCCCCACCTTAATCTATCACACACAGCAGGAAACCAAAAATAAAATGGTCCCCCTCCTATTTTATACCTCAAAACACCTAAACAAATATATTCAAATCAATAAAATTCGGAATAAAATATTATTATCAAAATTCCAGATCCTAATCTCTGAATAAAAAAATATTTTATACATGTTTCTACTCTTGATGATCTACGATCATAAACTAAAGCAATAAATCTTATTATATTAATTTCCAATCCCACCCAAATCAGAAATCAATCTCTACATCTTACAGTCAAAATAATTCTTAAAATATAAAATACTGAAAAAAATCCCACACTTTGAGCAAAAATTTTTCCATTTATGAGGTATGAACCCATTAGCTTAATTAGCTGACTTTATTTTAATTTATACACTATATTTATTTTGATAGTTCTCATTATTCATTCCTCTTCTATTACAAAAAAAAAAAATGAGAACATATATATATTTATATATAAAATACATTCAACCAATTTTTATTAAAAATACACTCCCAATATATAAATAAAAAGAATAGGGGCAAAGGGGGGGTCGAATTTGCCGGATTCACCCCCCCACCCCCTACATTCAGACAATTAATAATATGAATAATTTTTATAAAAAACCAATATTATTAACATATCAAGAATTTATATTTTTTATAAGTGTCTTTAAAGAATAAAAGTGCTTATTTAATATTAATTTTTATAAAAATTAAGTCTTTTTTAGCCTTTTTTTCCTTTACTTACACTCCATAATAGCCTGTCAGAAACTCAAGTAGTAGGTGAATTTTTTTTATTCATTTTTATAGCCAAAAATGTCATTTTTGTGAAAGAACCACTTTTTTCTTTGTTAAAGTGTTTAGCACTTAAAAATTTGATTTTTAAAGAGATATGAAAATATCTAACAAATTTATGCTCAGTACAGCTTTTTAGTATAAAGATTTAAATAAAAATTCGATTATTTTCAGAAATTTAAAATATACAGCCACATTAAATATGATAAAAGTTGTAAATCAATTCATTAACTAAATATAGTGCCAGCAGTTGCGGTTAGACTATAAATGAAATTATACATTTATTTTCTTAATTTAAAAATCTTTTTATAATAAAAAATATTAAGTGAAATTTTATTTTTCATTTAAATAAATATCCAATATAGAAAAAATTAAAAACTTAAAATAGGATTAGATACCCTATTATATTTTAATAATTTTTAGGTAGTATTACAATTTTAAGAAAACCTATGTAGTTTGGCGGCATTTTATCAACTTAGAGGAACCTGTCTTTTAATCGATACCCCACGATACTTTTTACTTCTATTCATATCTTATATACCTCCATCTTCAGGGTTAATATTTATATTCTCCCCAGAATAAAAATTTAATAAGTTAGGTAAAGGTGTAGACTATATAGAAGATAAGATGGGTTACAATAAATTTCTATTTAAGAATAGAAAATCAAAATTTTTATTGAAAAAGGATTTATAAGTAAATGAAGAACAATATTCTTCCTTGAAATTGATAAACAATGTGCACATATCGCCCGTCACCCTTATCTAAAGGTAAGGTAAGTCGTAACATAGTTGATGTTTTGGAAAAAGCATCAAGAACTTTAAAGCTATATTCAGCATTTCACTTACACTGAAAAGATAGAAATAGCTTATTCCTAATTTTTTTATAATAAAAATACTTATTTTAATAAAATTTTATATTAATTTTTGTAGCCACTGTAAAGGTTAAATAAACTATTTAAAAGAAATTTGATTTTCCTTTAGTATCAGGAATATTCAAATCCTATTTAAAATTAATTTTTCCTGAAAAAAGGTCATCTATAAATTTATTTTATTATTGTATCAAAAATGCTATTAATAAATTTATTGAAGTTAGACTCTATCCGAACCTTTTGATATCCGGTTTCTTTTTATTTTTAAAAAATAATTATATTTAAAAAGATAATTTTTTAAATTCATTTTTTAATCCTTTCTAGTTTATTAGGAATAAAAGTTTCCAAAAAGTTTCATAACCATATCTTTACTTAATTTAAATTTTTTATAAAAGATTACCTTTATTAATTATAATAATGAAAATATTAGTAGAATTATCTTCATTATTAACTCAATAACTAGGCAAAAAATTGAATGACTGTTTACCAAAAACATTTCTTACTGAATTTATTGTAAGTAACACCTGCTCAATGAATATTTTAAATAGCCGCGGAAATTTAACCGTGCTAAGGTAGCATAATCATTAGCCTCTTAATTAGAGGCTCGTATGAACGGTGAAACATTTCAATTACTTTTTTACTTAATATATTTGAATTTAAATTAAGAATAAAAATGTTCTTATTTATAAAATAGACGATAAGACCCTTTTGAACTTCACTCTAGTTTAGCTGGGGCAGCTAAAAAATAATAATCTTATTTTTAATATTTAAATAAATGACCCAATAAAATTGATTACATGAACAAGTTACCATAGGGATAACAGCGTAATATCTTTTTAAAGCTCTTATTAAAAAAGAAGATTGCGACCTCGATGTTGAATTAGTGTAACTTTACTAATGCAGTAATTTTAAAAGTAGGTCTGTTCGACCTTTAAAACATTACATGATTTGAGTTCAAATCGGTGTAAACCAGATTGGTTTCTATCTTTTATTTTTATTTATTCAGTACGAAAGGACCAATAAATTTATTTTTAATATTCTTATGGCAGATTAATGCATTAGATTTAGAATCTATCAATTCTATTATTTCCCCCTTTTTGAATTCCCTTATTGCAATCATTTGTATTCTTGTAGCAGTAGCTTTTTATACAATTCTAGAACGAAAAGTTTTAGGATATATTCAAATCCGAAAAGGACCAAACAAAGTGGGTTTTATTGGCATTCTACAACCTTTCGCAGACGCTATTAAATTATTTAATAAATCTCTCTCATCAACAGATGCTTCTAATTTCTCTATTTCATTTTTAACTCCTAGAATCAGCCTATTCCTTGCCCTAATTTTAATCCCCTTAATTCCTTTTAATAATTTTCAAATTCTAGATAATAAACATAATATTTTAACCTTCTTTATTATTTCAAGCCTAAGAGTTTACTCAATTTTAATAATTGGCTGATCTTCTAATTCCAAATATAGACATATTGGGGCAATTCGAAGAGTAGCCCAAATAATTTCTTATGAAGTATCATTTTTTTTAATTATCCTATTTATCTCTATTTTAAGAAACTCTTTTAATTTTAAACAAATTATAGATTCCCAAAACCTTTTATGGTTTTTTTTTGGTAATATTCTCTTATTCTATATGTGATTTACAAGATGCCTAGCAGAAGTCAATCGAAGTCCTTTTGATTTTGCTGAAGGGGAGTCAGAATTAGTCTCAGGCTTTAATGTAGAATATATAGGGGGATGATTCGCCCTAATTTTTTTAGCTGAATACTCGAATATAATTATTTTATCAATCTTATCTACTATCTTATTTTTTTCGTCAATTAAATCATTTTTTCTCATCCTTCTAATTTTAACTATTTTAATATTATGAGTTCGAGGTTCTTATCCTCGATTTCGATATGATCTTTTAATAACTTTAAACTGAAAAATTTTCCTTCCACTAATTCTTCTCTTTACCCCTTTTGCTTTAATTTCATCTTCCTGATGTTTCTAGAATCTAAAACTTACAAAGTTTTTATTTTACTTAAACTAATTAACCTGACTCTAAAGAAGAATTTCTTATAAGATGCTTTCAAAACATCTTTTAAATAGAATCTTCTTATTTTACTAATTTAATAAATCTTGTATTTCTCCTAATATTCAAAATATAAAGTATATAAAAAAATATAAAAATCTAAAAATCATTCCTAATTGTATGTAAGGATAATCAACCTCACAAGCTCCAATTCATGTTAATAATATTCAATTTACTACAAAATATCAAAATAAAATCTTTATTAGAGGATAAAATATAGTTCTTCGAAAGTTATGCTTTAAGAACAAAGGTAAAAAATATAAAATTACAACAGACATTACTAAAGCAATTACCCCCCCAATCTTTCTAGAAATAGAGCGCAAAATTGTATAAGCAAACAAAAAATATCATTCAGGTTGAATATGAACAGGAGTTACTATAGGATTAGAAGGAATAAAATTTTCGACATCTATAAAAATACAAGGAGTTTCTAAACAAACAAACATAAAAATTACAAAAACCACAACCGCTCCATAAATATCCTTAATTCTAAAATAAGGATGAAACCCTACCTTATCATAATTTCTATTTAATCCTATAGGATTACCTGACCCAGTTTCATGCAAAAATAATAAATGAAGAATTACTATAAATAAAATAATAAAAGGTAAAATAAAATGAAAAGCAAAAAATCGAGTTAAAGTAGGGTTTCCTACAGAAAATCCTCCCCAAACTCATTCTACTATTATCACCCCAATATAAGGAATTGCTGATAACAAATTAGTAATAACGGTAGCAGCTCAAAAAGACATCTGCCCTCAAGGAAGAACATACCCTAAAAAGGCTGTTGCTATAGACAATAATAAGATAGTTACTCCACTTAATCAAGTTTTATTAAATCGATAAGAACCATAATATAATCCCCGACCCATATGAATATATATAAATAAAAAAAAGAAACTAGCTCCATTTGCATGAGCAACCCGTATTAATCATCCATAATTTACGTCACGAATTATATGAATTACTCTATCAAATGATAACACAACTCTTCCTGAAAATTGTATTGCTAAAAACAAACCTGTTACAATTTGAAAAAATAGAAAAATTCCTAATAATGATCCAAAATTTCAAAAATAAGTTAATCTAGAAGGAGATGGAAGATCCACTAAAGATCCATTTACAATCTTTAAAATATTATCCTGTTTACGTAATGAAATTGAAATATTTCATTATCTAACCTATCAAGTTAGCCCTTTTCCTCAGGCACTCTATTAAGAAATTCGGATCGCCCCCTTCTCTATTATTCTTAGTCAAACAATTATTACTATTATAGCCAAAAGATAAATTACCAAAAACATTCTTCTTACTAAAGTAACACTCCCCCAAATCCCTATTCTTCTAATCCTAATATTCTGAATGAAATCTTCATACCCCCTATATTTGTATAACACAATAATTCCTAGTACCAATATTACTAGTCTAGAAACTTCAAATCTTTCATTAGGTAAAACTCTTATTATATAAGTAAATACTACAAGTACTCCTCTTATTAATACTAAAATTACTATATATCTAAACCAGAATCTTCTAAGATTTCAATATAAATATATAGCATATAATAAAACAGTAAAAATTAACCTTCTAATGATTATTATTGGTTGAATTCTTAACACAAATAATACTCCCAATATAACTATCATTTTCAAAAATTCTTTTTAGTTTACAAAAATACCTACTTTGGATGTAGGAGACACTTTTATTAATGTAATCAAAACTATAATCCTTATTAGAATTACTAGCTTATGATGATGACGAAAAAATGTTATTATCTTATTACTTAGTTTAGAACTAATATTAATATCAATTTTTACCTTAATCTCTACAAAAATATTTTCTTTGTCTTCTATATCCCTTATAGTGATATTAACAATCATAGTCGCAGGGTCATCCCTTGGCCTAGTTCTATTAGTCTCTTTATGTCGATTTTTCAAATCTCCTAACTCACTACCAATTTGAATTTTAATTTAATTTTTGATAAAATTAGTCATCCCGATTATAACTTTAAGATTTTTATTTTTTAATTATGCTAATTATCTTATTATTTTATCATTCTCTATCCTTTTCATTTTTCTAAAACTTCCTTCCCTTCAAATATCAATTTTTAGAAAATTTATATTTAATGATTCAATCTCATTTATTATAATTTTACTTTCAATTATTAGAGTTATAATAATTATTATCTCTTCCTATACCTTAAAAAATTCTTTTGCTTTAACCACCTCCATTCTTTTAATTCTAATTTTAACCTTTTCTTCACTTAATATATTTTCATTTTATATACTATTTGAAATCGTTCTAATTCCAACATTATTTTTAGTAACCAAAATTGGTTATCAACCTGAACGCCTTCAAGCAGGTGTCTACTTAATAATTTACACAATTCTTGCCTCTTTACCCCTCTTATTAGGAATTTTATATTTTAAATATTCACCAAATTTTATTTTTCTTTCATCAAATTGTGAACAAATTAAAATTGCATTAATTTTTATTCTTGCTTTTTTAGTAAAAATACCCATATTTTTATTCCACCTTTGATTACCAAAAGCACACGTTGAAGCTCCCGTAGAAGGGTCAATAATTCTCGCAGCAGTTTTATTAAAACTCGGCGGATATGGACTGATTCGATTTAGACCTCTTCTTTATGCCAAAATTATTCCATTAAATTTTTGAATTTCTAGAATCAGTTTAATTGGAGCAATTATAACAAGAATAAATTGTATCCGACAAAAAGATTTAAAATCTCTAATTGCTTACTCTTCAGTTGCCCATATAGGTCTAGTTCTAGCTAGAATTATAACCCTAAATTTCATCGGATTTTACGGAGCAATCTTAATAATAGTAGCCCATGGTCTATCCTCATCAGCCTTATTCCTAATAGTTAATATAATTTATACTAAACATCATACACGAAACATTATTTCATTTAAGGGGCTATGAAATTCTTTTCCTAATATTACTTTTTGATGATTTGTCTTCATTGCAGCTAATATTTCCGCACCTCCTTCAATTAATTTAGCCGGAGAAATTTTTATTTTAATAAGTCTTATTAATTTAAATATTCTAATTCTAATCCCTTTTATTTTCATTTCATTAATAACTTCTATCTTTTCAATTACATTATTTTTAAACACAGTACATAACCAACCTAATTCTATTTTAGCTTCCTCTTCTTCTAATAAATTATATTTATGTTTATTCCTTCATTTATTTCCATTAATTGTAATTATTTCAAAACTTGATATCTCATTATTTTATAATCTTAGTTTATTAAAACAATGGCTTGTGGTGCCATAAATCTAAAAATTTTCTTTCAAGGAGTAATAATATTACTATTTGCGTTACCCCCATTAACAACCTCACTCTACATACTTTACTATTCCATTTTTATCTCTATTGAATTCCCTTTAATTTCTATCTTTTCATTTAATATTCCAATTAGATTCCTTTTAGATTGAACATCACTTTTATTTTTATTTACAGTCATATTTATTTCTGGAATAATTTTACTTTTTAGAATAGAATATATCCCTCCCCTAGAGCATAAACAATTCTCTTTAATACTATTATCCTTCGTTCTATCTATATCATTTTTAATTCTTTCAGACAACATCATTTTTATTCTTTTAGGATGAGATGGATTAGGCCTTACATCTTTCGTACTTGTAGTTTATTATCAAAATTTCTCTTCATCAGCATCAGGATCTATTACTATTTTTTCAAATCGAGTAGGAGATATTTTAATCCTTCTCTCTATTGCTTTTCTTACATCATTATGTAATTGAAACTTTTTTATAAATGAAGACTTTCCTAAAATAATTATATTATTTTTAGTACTTGCTGCTTGTTCAAAAAGTGCACAATTTCCCTTCTCAGCATGATTACCAGCAGCTATAGCCGCCCCTACTCCTATTTCTGCATTAGTCCATTCTTCTACTTTAGTAACAGCAGGAGTTTATCTTCTTATCCGAATCATAAATTTTCCTCATCCTTCAGCCATACTTTTAATTTTATTAATTTCAAGAGCAACAGCAATTTACGCGAGAATGTCAGCTAATTGAGAAATAGATATAAAAAAAATCATTGCCCTATCTACTCTTAGACAAATTGCAATAATAATATTTGCTATTGCTTTAGGTTCAACAATTTTAGCATTCTTTCATCTGATTATTCATGCTTTATTTAAATCAATAATATTCCTTTGTGCAGGAATTGTAATTCATTCCTCTTCTTATCAGGATATACGTAATATAGGAACAATAATATCCAACTCACCCATTGTAGCTTCTATTTTAGGAATTGCCTCTCTTTCCCTTATAGGAATCCCCTTTATATCTGGATTCTTTTCCAAGGATCCTATTATTGAAACTGCTATTTTTTCAAAAACATTCTCCTTAATAAGATTTTTAATAATTTTATCCATTGGGATAACCTCTGCCTATTCAATTCGAATAATTTCATTTGCATTAAAATTTTACCTTAAATCAAAACCAGATGTAAATATTCACCCAGCCAACTTTATAGAAATACCTATTATTCTTATAGCTCCCTTTTCAATTTTCATAGGAACATTTATAATATGAATTTCTTCACCAGAACAACTTATTATTATTCCTAATTATTTTAAATTCTCTATTATTTTTATTCTATCAATAGGATTAATTTTAGGAAGATCATTATCATTCACAGCAAAAAAGTACAAGAGATTTGGTCAAGCTTCAAATTCACTGTGATTTAATCATTTCTTAACTGTGTTACCATTTAATCCTCTATCATATTTAATAAACTTTTTTACTAAAAATGATAAAACTTGACAAGAAATCTATGGTCCAAACTACTGTTTTAAATATTCATCATTTATATCTTCTCAACCAGACATTATTACAAACCAGCTATTATTTGTTATTTTAATAATAACTATTTACCCAATTCTTATTATATCTTTTTAACTTTATAGCTTATCTCAAGAGCACTTTACTGAAGATAAAGAGGTCTAAATATCTTCATCATGAAATAATGACGTGAACTTCACTACTTAACCCACTACTTAAGTCGAAATTAAGCCGCTGTTATAGCTTTTTTCTATAGTAGCTACCCCTAATTTAGAAATTAGGAGCTTCATTTCCCTATTCAAGTATGCTTTACATATTAATTGATTGCAAATCAAATTAAAACTTTTTAAAAAAAAAAAAAATCTTCTATTCAGTAACAATGAATTGCAATGCTTCATAATCTATTGGCAGATTAGTGCACTAAGTTTAAGCCTTAGAAATGAAATTTAATCAATTTAAAGATCCATAAAAATACTCATATATTAACCCAATAACTAATACTAAGAAAAATAAATAAATTGTTAACATTACATCTATTCTAAATACTAAATAGGGAATTGGTAATATTAAAGCAATTTCCACATCAAAAATTAAAAACAAAATCGAAATTAAAAAAAATCGAAAAGAAAAAAAAACTCGAGCTACAGACCTTACATTAAACCCACATTCATAAGAAGAGAAAGTTTCAGTATCTAATAATTTTTTATATGAAACTAAAAAAAACAAAATTCTTACTACAATTACCAATACTATTGATAAAAGTAATATAGAAAAATAAATTTTTCTTTCCTCTTGATTGGAAATCAAATGTACTTATATACTATATTATTAAGTCCCTCATCAATAAACTACTGAAAATAAAAATAATCACACTACATCAACAAAATGTCAATATCAAGCAGCACATTCAAACCCAAAATGATGGCTTCTTCTAAAATGTCTCTTTGTTAAACGAACTCATATAAAAAATAAAAATAGCCTTCCTACAATTACATGAAATCCATGAAACCCTGTTGCTATAAAAAATACGGAACCAAATACAGAATCAGAAATTCTAAATTCTGCTATATAATATTCAAAGCCTTGTAAAGATAAAAAATAAATTCCTAATATTCAAGTTATTATTAAAGAATAATTTGCTATTTTTCAATTTTCATTTAAAATAGATTGATGAGCTCAAGTAACTGACACACCAGATGCTAACAAAATCACTGTATTTAATAAGGGAACTTGAAATGGTCTAAAAGCCTTAATTCCCTGGGGAGGTCATATTACGCCTAACTCTACAGTAGGATTTAATCTCGCATGAAAAAATGCCCAGAAAAAAGATAAAAAAAAGAAAACCTCACTTACAATAAATAAAATTATTCCTAACATTAATCCTCTCAAAACATTTCTAGAATGATATCCTTGAAATGTTCTTTCACGAACTACATCCCGTCATCATCCAAACGCTACTATTCCAGCAATTAAAAATGATAAAAATAACAAATCAAACTTTATAAATATAAATATTTTTACTATTCCAATTACTCCTGATATAACTCCAAACCCTATTAATAAAGGCCACGGAGAAATTGTTACAATATGAAATGGATGAAATGTCTTTTCCAAAAA